TAAAATTTAATTAAAATTAAATTTAAAACATTATGTCTGATTTAAGTAATAAATTGTAAATTTATTTAAGAAATTTTTATTTCTAGTGTTATTTTAATTAAAAATTTAAATTTTATTGATAATTTTCATTATTTTATAAGACCTTAAAAGATAATTGATTATAAAATTAATTTTTATTATTTTATAATATTTAAAATATTAATTTTTAAAAATTAATTATTTAAATAAATTAAATTTAAAACGTTTAAATTTAAATAGGTTAAATTTAAATTAAATTATTAATTTAAATGAGTTAATTTAAATTAAATAATTTTTTATTATTCGCTTAATCATTACAAAGGTAATTTCAAATCGAATATTTAAATTTATTTTATTATTATTTTTTTATTAAATATAAAGTTAAAAAAAAATAATTATTTAAAAATTTTAAAAAATGGGTTAAAAACTTCGAAAAATGGCTAAAAACTTCGAAAAATGGGCTAAAAACTTCGAAAAATGGGCTAAAAACTTCGAAAAATGGGTTAAAATCTTGAATTTTTATAAAAAATGATAATTTTATTGAAAAATAATTAAAATTTTAAATTTAATATAAATCACATTTATAATAAGATCTTATATTAAAAAAAAAAAAAAAAAATAATAATAATATAATTATTTTATTTAATAATATATAAATAATTTATTAATTATATTTATTAATCATTGAAGTGGATTTATAATTAATTAAAGTTTTATTATAAAAAAGCTATGAATTTGCTTAAAAAAAAAGTATAAATTAGTAATAATATAATTATTTAGTTTAAAAGATAATTGACTATAAAATTAATTTTCATTATTTTATAAGACTTTAAAAGATAATTGACTATAAAATTAATTTTCATTATTTTATAAGACTTTAAAAGATAATTGACTATAAAATTAATTTTCATTATTTTATAAGACCTTAAAAGATAATTGACTATAAAATTAATTTTCATTATTTTATAAGACCTTAAAAGATAATTGACTATAAAATTAATTTTCATTATTTTATAAGACTTTAAAAGATAATTGACTATAAAATTAATTTTCATTATTTTATAAGACTTTAAAAGATAATTGACTATAAAATTAATTTTCATTATTTTATAAGACCTTAAAAGATAATTGACTATAAAATTAATTTTCATTATTTTATAAGACCTTAAAAGATAATTGACTATAAAATTAATTTTCATTATTTTATAAGACCTTAAAAGATAATTGACTATAAAATTAATTTTCATTATTTTATAAGACTTTAAAAGATAATTGACTATAAAATTAATTTTCATTATTTTATAAGACCTTAAAAGATAATTGACTATAAAATTAATTTTTATAGAATTAAATTTAGTTTTAGTTTTGTAAAATATAATTATAAAATATTTAAATTTAATTTTTGTTTATAAATTAATAATTTAATAAATTTTTTATATATAAAATTTATATATTAAATATGTAGTTTTAAATTAATATATAATTTTAAAAATATAAATGAAAGTTTTTTTAGTTTATTATGTAATAATATAAAAATTTAGTGCCAGCATTAGCGGTTAAACTAAATTATTTAGATTAATTTTTTTTGGTATTAATAATTATTATTTTTATTGGTTAAATTAATAAATTTTAATATGGTGAAATATTTAATTTTATTATTTTAATTATTTTTATTTATAAAATTTAATAAAATTAAATTATAAACTAGGATTAGATACCCTATTATTTTAATTAATATAGTATATTAAAATATTAAATGTTAAATCATTAAATTTAAAAGATTTGGCGGTATTTTATAAAATTAGAGGAACTTGTGGTGTAATTGATGATCCACGATAAGATTAACTTATTTAATAATTTATGTATTGCTGTTTAAAAAATTTTATTAAATAATAATTTTTAATTTTTAATAATTAAAAATAATTCAAGTCAAAATATAGTTTATTTAAGAATGTATGAGTTACAATTAATTTAATTATTGGTTAATTTAATTTAAATTTATTTTATAAATTGGATTTAATAGTAAATTCAGTTAATTAACTGTTTTGAAAATTTAATAAAATATGTACAAATTGCCCGTCACTTTCAATAAAATGAAATAAGTCGTAACATAGTTTAGGTACTGGAAAGTGCTTATTGATAAAGTTTTAGTTTAGTTAAAATAATTTATTTACAATAAATAGATTAATAAATTTGTTATTAAAATTTTATTAATATTTTTTAAATTTTTATAAATAATTTTTTTTTTTTTGTTATTTTAATTAAATTTATTTAGTATAATATAAAAATATAATGTTTAAGTAATAAATAAAAATTAATTTTTTAAAATTTAAAATTAGTAATGAAAGTGATTATTTTTAATAATTATTAAGTAAATTTTATTTATTGTACCTTTTGTATCAGGGTTGATTAATAAAAATATTTTTATTTAAATAAATCTCGAATTTAAAAGATTTAATTAAAAATTTTAGTTATTGTTGAATTAATATTATTAATTTTTGATTGGTAGTGAAATGTTAAACGATTTTAAATATATCTAGTTTTTTAAGAATTGAATTTAAATTCAGCTTTAAAATTTTTATTTAATTAATTTATTAAATTAATTATAATTTTAATGTAAATATATTAGGGATAAACTTAATATATAATTTATAATTATTTTTTTTAATTATTTATAAGTATTTATAAAATTTAATGTCTTTTTAAAAAATTTTATAATTTATATAGTTTATTTATTTAAATTTTAAAAATTAAATTTAATTAAATTTATTAAAAATATTTATTTAATATTTATTTATTTAATAAAATGATTATATTAGTAAATAATATTTATTGTTTAAATATTAATTTTTAATTAACTTATTTTAAGGAATTAGACAAAAAAATTAGATAGATTAAATTATATATTTACCTGTTTATCAAAAACATGTCTTATTGGGTGTATAATAAGTCTATTCTGCCCATTGAATATAATATTTTAAAGGCTGCAGTATATTGACTGTACAAAGGTAGCAAAATCAATAGTTTTTTAATTGAAAACTTGTATGAAAGAATTAATAAAATATATATTGTCTCAAATTAATAATATTAAATTTAAATAAAAAGTAAAAATGCTTTTATTTTTTTATTAGACGAGAAGACCCTAAGAATTTAATAATTTATTTAATTAATTATATTTATAAATAAATTTGATTAATTTAATTATTTTACTGGGAGGGTAATTAAAAATTTTTAACTTTAATTTAAATTTAACTTTGATTAATGATTTATTTGATAATTTTTATAATTATAAGATTTAATTACCTTAGGGATAACAGCGTAATAATTTTGGAGAGTTCATATTGATAGAATTGTTTGCGACCTCGATGTTGAATTAAAATAAAAATTAAATGGAGATATTTAAAATTTTAGTCTGTTCGACTATTAAAATTTTACATGATTTGAGTTCAGATCGGTGTGAGCCAGATCGGATTTTATCTATAAATAATTGTATATTTTATTGTACGAAAGGACTTAAAATATAAAATAATTTTTTTTTTATGATTTTTATTAATAATATATTTATATATATATATATATATATATAGATTAATTAATTTTAAAATTTTTTTAAATTTGAATTTTATAATCTATAATTTTTATTTCTATTAAAGATTTAATTTTTTTATTTATTTATTATTTATTAATTATTGTAGGGATTTTAATTTCAGTAGCTTTTTTAGTTGTTTTAGAACGAAAGATTTTAGGATATATTCAATTTCGTAAGGGGCCTAATAAAGTTTTTTTTGGGGGGTTGTTTCAGCCTTTTAGTGATGCTATTAAATTATTTATTAAAGAAAATATTCGTTTAATAAAAATTAATACGTGATTTTATTATGTGAGACCAATGATTGGTTTTTTTTTGTCTTTAATTTTTTTATTAGGTTTTCCTTTATCTATTAATATATTTTCTATGAATTTATATTTATTTTATATAATGAGGTGTATAAGATTAAATATTTATGTAATTTTATTAAGAAGGTGGTCTTCAAATTCAAATTATTCAATATTAGGAGGGATACGATCAATTTCTCAATCTTTATCTTATGAGGTAGTAATATTTTTAATTTTTTTTATTATATTTTTTTATGTTGAAAGTTATAAATTAATTGATTTTTTTGTATATCAAGAAAATTTAGGTTTTTTTTTAATTAATAATTTTATATTCTTTATTTTATTTATTGTAATAATTGCTGAATTAAATCGTATACCTTTTGATTTTATTGAAGGGGAATCGGAATTAGTTTCTGGGTTTAATGTTGAATATATAAGAGGTAGATTTACTTTAATTTTTTTAGCTGAGTATATGATGATTTTAAATATAGGTATTTTATTTATTTATTTATTTTGAGGTAAATTTTTATTAAGAATTTTTAGTTTAATATTTGTTTTAATTTTTAGAATAATAATAATTTTAATTCGGGGTAGATTTCCTCGTCTTCGTTATGATAATTTAATATATTTTTGTTGGTATAATATTTTATCTATAGTAATAATACTATTATTATTAATTTTTTTGATAAAATTTTTTTTATATTTAAATTTATAGAGTATTTAATAAGGTAAATGATTTATTAATATATAAGTGTTTTACGTAAAAAAAATTAATGTTAAGAATAAAAATGAAATTTAATTAGAAATTTTTATTTTTAATTAAATTATTTTGGCAGAAAAGTGCTTTAAATTTAGAATTTAAATATATAAATAATTTTATAAATAATATGTAAATTTTTATTTAAGTTTATAGAAATAAATTAATTTCTTATTTATATTTTCAAAATATATGCTTTGAAAGCTTAAAAACTAATAGTAATAAATTATTTTAAATCATAAATTATTTATTAAATTAGATAAAATGAAAAATGAAAAATATATAATAGAATAAATTTGTCTTATTTCAATAAAAGGGGACTTGATTTCTTGCCCTCCTAATCAAGTTAATATTAAAAAATTTGAAGTTAATATTCAAAAATTTATTTTATTAATTAAGTTAAAATTTATTTTAATTTTTTGGGGATTTAATGTAAAAGGTATAATTATTAGGATTAAAATAGATATTATTAAAGCAATTACTCCTCCTAATTTATTAGGGATAGCTCGTAAAATAGCGTAAGCGAATAAAAAATATCATTCTGGTTTAATATGAATTGGGGTAACTATTGGGTTAGCTTTAATAAAATTATCTGGATCACCAAGATTATAAGGATATTGTAAAATTAAAAAAATTAAAATAAATATTAATAATAAAAATGTAATTCTGTCTTTAATTAAAAAGAATTTATGGAAAATAATTTTATTTAGATTTCTATTTAATCCTAAGGGATTTGTTGATCCAGTTTTATGAAGAAAGGTTAAGTGTACGATAACTAAAAATGAGATAATAAATGGTATAATAAAATGAAAGGAATAAAATCGGTTAAGAGTTGGTAAATTTACAGAAAATCCCCCTCAAATTCATTCTACAAGATTTATTCCGATGTATGGGATAGCTGATAATAGATTAGTGATTACTGTTGCCCCTCAAAAAGATATTTGTCCTCATGGTAATACATATCCTAGGAAAGCTGTTATTATAGTTAATAAAAAGATAATTACTCCAATTAATCATGTTTCGATTAAATTAAAAGATTGATAATAAAGATTACGTCCAATATGAAAATATATACAAATAAAAAATATAGATGCTCCATTTATATGTATAATTCGAATAAATCATCCATAATTTATATCTTGTATAATAATTATTACTCTATCAAAAGCATCATTGATTGATGGAATATAATGTATTGATAAAAAAATTCCTGTGATTAATTGAATTATTAAACATAATCCTAATAAAGACCCTATATTTCATCATATATTAATATTAATAGGTGTAGGTAATTTTACGAATGACTCATAAATAATTTTAATAATTAAATTATTTATAATTAAAGATTTTTTCATTTAGTTACTAATTTTTCGTAAAGGCTTATTGTTTATTGAACATAATTTTGTAACTAAAAATAAAATAAGTAAAAGTAGTGTTATTAATAAAATTGAATAAAAATTATTAGGATAATTAATTAATTTATTAATATTTATAAAATAATATGATTCTGTTAATGAATTTATTTTAAATTCAATTAAAGAATTAATATAAAAATTTTCTGTAATGGGTTTATATATTAATATGATAATCAAGATAATAATTAAAATATTATTTTTATTTAATTTAATTATTCTTTGTTCATTTGAAATTAATCTTAAAAATATTATAAATAAAATTATTAACCCTCCAATAATTATTAAAAATATAATAAAAGAATAAGTTGTTTTGGATTTTAAATTAATTATAATAATTCTTGTAATTATTGTGTATAAAATTAAAAATAAAATTATTATAGTTGTGGGTAATTTATTAAAAATTATTATCCTTAAAATTATAATTAATATGTAAAAATAGATTAAATTTAATAAAATTGTTTTATTCATTTATTAATTAGTAAATTTATTTATAATTTGAAATGCAAAAAATAGTTTTAAAAAAAAATTTTAATTTTGGAGATTAAAGATGTAAATTATTTTATTTTTTTGAAGCTTAAAAATTTATATTTAATTTAAATTTACAAAATTTATGTTTTTATTAAACTATAAAGCTAATTTTTTTTTTAAAATAAGTAATAAATTTATATTTTATTTAAATTTATTATAGTTAATTTTAAATTTATGAATTTATTTTTTTTGTTTATTTAATTTGAGTTTATTATTAGTTATTAAATTTTATAATCATATATTAAAAATTTTGTTATGTATTGAATTTATTGTTATTACTTTATTATTAAATATTTATATAATCATATATTTTAATGATTATTATTTATTAGTTTTTATAACTATATTTGTTATAGAAGGTGTTTTAGGTATTTCTTTAATTATTATAATAATTCGTTATAAAGGAAATGAAAATTTAAATAATTTAAGAATAATTTTATGATAAAATTTTTACTAATAATATTAATTAGATTTGGTTTATTTTTTTTTAATAATAAATTTAATAAATTTATTATTTGTTTTTTTTTGAGAATAAATATATTTTTATTAAATATTTATACAACAAATTTATGAATTGGAGGAATAAATTTATTTTATATTGATTATTATTCATTTTATTTAATTATTTTGAGATTATGATTAATTGGGTGTATTTTATTGTTAAATTTAAGAAGTTTTTTGATATTAATAACTTATTTATTAATAAATATTTTAGTTTTGTGTTTTTTAGTTTTTAATTTAATAATATTTTATTTATTATTCGAGATGAGGTTGTTGCCTATATTTTTTATTATTATAATTGGTGGGTATACTTTTGAGCGTTTGGAAGCTGTTATATATATATTTATATATACTGTTATTTCCTCTATACCTTTTTTATGAATAATTTTGAATATATATTTAAATTTTAAAAGTTTAATGATTATTTATATAATTTTTGGAATAATTGAATTAGGTTGATTAATATATTATATTTTTTTATTTACGTTTTTAATTAAAATTCCTATATTTATTTTTCATATTTGGTTACCGAAAGCTCATGTTGAAGCTCCAGTTTATGGTTCAATAATTTTAGCTGGAGTTTTATTAAAATTAGGTAGTTATGGTGTATTACGTTTGATTCAAATTTTTATAATTGATTCAATTGTTTATGGTTTTTATTTAATTTCTTTATCTGTGATTGGTGGAATTTTAATAGGAGGTGTTTGTTTAATTCAAGTGGATTTAAAAATATTAGTTGCTTATTCTTCTTTAGTTCATATAGGGTTAATAATTGCTGGTATATTAACATTGACTAAAATAGGATTAATTGGTGGATTTATAATAATATTAGCACATGGTTTATGTTCATCAGGTTTATTTTATTTGGTTAATTTAAATTATGAGCGTTTAGGGAGTCGGTTAATATTTATTAATAAAGGTTCTTTAATAGTTAATCCTTCATTAGGATTATTTTGATTTTTATTATGTTCTTCTAATTTGGCGGCTCCTGTAAGATTAAATTTAGTTAGAGAGATTTTTTTATTAATTAGATTAGTTTGTTGGGATTTAAAATTAATAATGTTTATAATAATTTTAAGATTTGTGAGAGCTACTTATTCATTATATTTATTTAGATTTAGCCAACATGGAAGATTAATTAATTTATTAATAAATTATAAACCTGTTAATTTAAAAGATTTTTTCATATTAATTATTCATTGGGTTCCTTTAAATATTTTATTTTTGAATCTAGGTTTATTTATAATTATTTAATTATTTATAGTTAATTACTGAATATGGAAATTATTTAAATAGTTGAATAAAATATTAACTTGTGACGTTAAAGGTATAATTAATTTATTTTAAATTATTTATATTTAAAAAAAAAATTTTAAATTTTTTTTAAAAAAATTATTATTATTATATTAATTTTTTTTTTTATAATAATTAGGGTATTAATATTATTTTTTTCAATAGTTTTTTTGTTCAATAAAATAGTTATTATAATGGAATTTATTTTAATAGAAGTTAATTCTATGAATTTAAGGTTTATTATTTATTTAGATTGGGTATCATTAATATTTATTGGTCTTGTTTTATTTATTTCTAGTTTTATTTTGATATATAGATTAGTTTATATGGAAGGAGATTTAAATATCATTCGATTTTTTTTTATTTTATTGATATTTGTATTAAGAATAATTTTTTTAATTATTTGTCCAAATTTATTAGGGTTATTATTAGGTTGGGATGGTTTAGGATTAACTTCTTATTGTTTAGTAATTTATTATCAAAATTGAAATTCATTTAATTGTGGAATAGTTACAGTTTTACTTAATCGAATTGGTGATGTGGGTATTTTAATAATAATTTGTATAATAATTAGATTAGGATCTTGGAATGGGGTATTGTATGATTTTGATAGTATTTTATTTTTTTTATTAATATTATTAAGAGCAATAACTAAAAGTGCTCAGTTACCTTTTTCTATTTGGTTACCTATAGCTATAGCAGCTCCTACACCCGTGTCTTCTTTAGTTCATTCTTCTACATTAGTAACTGCTGGGGTTTATTTATTAATGCGGTATAATTATTTATTATTATTTAATAATATTACTCCAATTTTATTATTAGTATCTAGGTCAACAATATTGATATCTGGTTTAATGGCTAATTTTGAAAATGATTTAAAAAAAATTATTGCTTTATCTACCTTGAGTCAGTTAGGTTTAATAATAAGAATTTTAAGTTTAGGTAAAGTGGATTTAGGGTTTTTTCATTTATTTATTCATGCATTATTTAAATCTTTATTATTTATATGTAGAGGGGTATTTATTCATCAAATATTAAATAATCAGGATATTCGTTTTATAGGTAATTTAATTAATTATTATCCTTTGGTTAGAATTATTTTTTTTGTTTCTTCTTTATCATTATGTGGATTTCCTTTTTTTTCAGGGTATTATTCTAAAGATTTAATTATAGAAGTTTTATTAATAAGTAAAATAAATTATTTAAGGTTATTAATATTGTTATTATCTACATTGTTTACAGTTTCATATAGGATTCGTTTATTAATTTTGGTTTATTTTAATTATTATAATAAATTTAATATATTTAGTTTATTAAAAGAAAGAAATTTAATAAGTATTTCTATAGTTATTCTTTATTTATGTTCTTTATTAATTGGTTTTTTTTTGATAAATTTATTTACTTTGGAGAATATTATTATAAATTTATTAGAAAAAACTTTAGTTTTACAAATTTGTTTTATAGGGGTATTTTTAGGGTGATTTTTTAGATTTAAAAATTTAATTAATAAAAGAAATTTTTTAAAGTTTTATTTATCTAAAATATGGGGGTTGAATATAGTTTATGAAAAATTAAATTTTTATCCATTAAAATTTTCATTATTTATTTATAAATTATTTGATAAGGGTGTATTAGAGTATAGATTTGTTTATGGTCTTGAAAAATGGGGATTAAATGAATTTTTAAAATTTTTTAATTTTAAAATTTTTATTTATATTAATTTAATCAGTATATTTTTTTTTATTTTTTTATTTTTAATTTTATTTAATTAAGTATTTTATTTTAATTTAAGTTTAATATAATTTTTTAAAAATTTAAATAGCTTAATTGTTAATAAAGAGCATAATATTGAAGATATTAAGGTAATAATTTTTATTTTTAAATATAAATTTATAAATAAATAAATTATTATTTTTTTAATGAAAATAAAATGTTTTTTTTACACTATATAAATTTTATTAGAAATAAAATGAAGTTTAATTCATTAAAATTAAAGTTAGAAGCTTTATATATTTTTATTTCAATTGGAATTATTTAATTCAATTTGATTATTAACAATAATTTACCTCTATTTTGGTTTCAATTAATAAATATTAATATTTATTTAATATGGATTAATTTGTATAATCTATTGTTTAAGTCGAAATTAAAAAGAATTTATTCTTTCATATTAAAGGTATATTTTTATAAAATAATTATTATGTGCAATATAATTGTTATAATTTTAACTAATACCCTAAATTTATTTGATTCAAATAATTGACTGTTCATTTCATTCATAAATTAATCCAATTAATAAACAAATAAAAATAATAAAAAATGTTATAATTAATTGGTTTAAATTTAAATTTATATAAATTGCTGGGATAAAAGGTATTAATAAAATAATTTCAATATCAAAAATTAAAAAAATTATTCCGATTAAAAAAAATTGGATAGAAAATGGTAAACGAGGGTTAGTTAAAGGAGTGAATCCACATTCATAAGGAGAGGGTTTTATTCGGTCTTTTAAAGGTTTAATTGATACAATAAAATTAATTAAAATTAATATTATTGTTAATATTATAGGTAATAATATTATAATTCTAATAATTAAAATTACTTATACCATTATTGATTAAATGGGATTTTTAATTGGAAATTAAATGTATAAAATACTATATAAGTTTTTAAAATGATCATCAATAAATTCAAGTGTAAACAAATAATCAAACAATATCTACAAAATGTCAGTATCAAATTGCAGCTTCGTATCCGAAATGATGATTTTTAGAAAAATGATTTAAATATATTCGTATAAAGCAAATTATTAGGAAGATTGTTCCGATGATAACATGTAATCCATGAAATCCTGTGGTTAAAAAAAAAATAGACCCAAATACAGAGTCAGCGATAGTAAATGAGGTTTCAAAATATTCGTAGATTTGGCAGAGTGTAAATATTACACCTAAATTAATAGTTTGTATTAATGTTAATATTGATATTAAATTTTTATTATTTAAAAGTAGGTGGTGGGATCATGTAATTGTTAATCCTGAAGAGATCAAAATAATTGAATTTAGAAGAGGGATATTATAGGGGTTTAATATTACAATATTTTTTGGTGGTCATAATATTCCGATTTCAATTCTTGGGGATAAAGATATATGAAAGTAAGTTCAAAATAAAGAAATAAAAAAAAAAATTTCTGATACAATAAATAAAATTATTCCAGTTTTTATATTTTTTACTATATTTGAAGTATGTATACCTTGGAATGTTCCTTCTCGTACTACATCTCGTCATCATTGGTATATAATTAACAATATATTAATTAAAGCTAAATAAAATAAGTTTATTTTAAATATGTAAAATCATTTAATAATTCCGATAAATGTATATATAATATTGATTGATAGTAATAAAGGTCATGGTCTAATTGTTACTATATGGTAAGGATGATTTGATTTATGCATTTTTTTAAAAAATATAATAAGTGTTAAAAGTATACTTATTATAATTCATTTATATAAAGTGATATAAGAGTTATAAATACATATGCTTGAATGATTGAAACTGCTATTTCTAAAGTGTAAAGAGCAATTTGTGTAATAATTAATATTATTACAGTTGTTTCTCTTAATGATGGGCCTGTTGATCCTAATAAACATAATAATAAATGTCCTGCAATTATATTAGCTGTTAATCGAACTGCTAATGTTAATGGTCGAATAATATTTCTAATAGATTCAATAATTACTATAAATATTATTAATGGAGGAGGTGTTCTTAAAGGAACTAAATGAGCAAAAGCTAAATTTGTTTTATTAATTCAATTAAATAATATAATACTTAATCATAGGGTTAAAGATAAAGGTAGGGTTATAGATAAATGTCTAGAAGAAGTAAAAGTGTATGGGAATAACCCTAAAAAATTTGTTGTAACAATTATAAAAAATAATGATATTAAAATAAAAATATTTATAATTTTTTTTTTTTTTATTGTTTTAAATTCTTCAATAATAAATTTATTTACAATTATAAAAAAAATTATAGTTTTTGTTTTTTTTATTCATAATTGATTAGGAATAAAAATTAATGGGATAAATATTCTGAGTCAATTTATAGAGTAATTTAAAGATGTATAAGGGTCAAAAATAGAAAAAAGGTTTATCATAAATTTTTTAAAACTTTCATTTTAATAATTTTGTAGTAAATATTTGTTTTATTTTAGGTTCATTAAATAAATTAAAATAAAAATGAATAAAATTTATTTTAATTAATAATAAAAAAATAATAATTAAAGTAATTAAATATAAAATAAATCATTTAATAGGACTTAATTGAGGAATAAAAAGTTATAAAATTAATTATAATTTTTAAATGACATTTAAATGTTATGAATTTAACTAAGCTTTTTAATTTAAAATTTATTTATATATATATATATATATATTCATTAAGGGTTAATTATAATAACCATTATAAGTTTAAGAGACTTTTACTTCAATAAAGTTTCTTAATGATTAATTATTTAATTTATTTTGTATAGATTTTATAAAGTAATTTATAGAAGTGGATTCAATTATAATAGGTATGAATCTGTGATTTATACCACAAATTTCTGAACATTGACCAAAAAAGATTCCTGGTCGTAATATAAAAATAAATGTTTGATTTATTCGTCCGGGTACAGCATCAATTTTAATTCCTAATGCAGGAATTGTTCATGAGTGGATTACATCAATAGATGTAGTTAAAAGTCGAATTGGTGTTTTAAATGGAATAATTAATCGATTATTTACATCTAGTAGACGAAATTGAGAGAGGTTATTTTCATTAAATGGTGTAATAAATGATTCAAATCTAATATTTGAATAATCTGATAATTCATAATGTCAATATCATTGATGACCAATTGATTTAATTGATATTATTGGAGAAAAGTATTCTTCAGTTATATATAAGATTTTTAATGAAGGGATTGCAATAGAAAATAAAATAATTATAGGTGAAATAGTTCAAATTGTTTCAATTATATGTTCATTAATTATAAATCGATTAGTGATTTTATTATTAATTAGAAATAAAAATATATAAGTGATTAAAGTTGTAATTATAATTAATATTAGTATTCTGTAATCATGAAAAAAAATTAATTGATTTATATTTGGGGTATTTGAATCTTGAATGTAAATATTTAATCAAGTTTGAATTTATAAAAAAAGATGATAAAATCTTTATATTTGATGTTTAAAATCAATGCACTATTTTGCTATATTATAAATAAGTTGAGTTTAATTTTATATTGAAGTTGTGTAGGGAATTTGAGAATATGAATGATTTATTGGAGGGTAAGAGTGATTTCATTCTAAATTTGGGGCTATAAAAAATTTATAAAGAATTAATCGTTGAGAAAAGAATCTTTCTCATAGAATATAAATAAATATAATTATTGAAAAGAAAGAAATTAATGACCCTAATGATGAAATTACATTTCAGGATAAATATATATCAGGATAATCAGAATATCGTCGTGGGAATCCTGATAATCCTAGAAAATGATGGGGGAAGAATGTTAAATTTACTCCAATAAATATAGTTGTAAATTGAATTTTTAATAATAATTTATTTAATGAAAATCCAAAAAATAGAGGGAATCAGTGGATGAATCCGGCAATAATTGCGAATACTGCTCCTATTGATAAAACATAATGAAAATGCCCAATTACATAATATGTATCATGTAAAATAATATCTAATGATGAATTTGATAAGATAATTCCTGTTAATCCTCCTAATGTAAATAAAAAAATAAATCCTATTCTTCAGATTATTGCAGGTGAAAAATTTGATTTTGATCCGTAAATTGTTGCTATTCATCTGAATACTTTAATTCCTGTTGGGATTGCAATAATTATGGTTGCTGATGTAAAATAGGCTCGAGTGTCAATATCAAGACCTACAGTAAATATATGGTGGGCTCAAACAATAAATCCTAATGCTCCAATAGCAATTATTGCGTAAATTATTCCTAATGAACCAAAAATTTCTTTTTTTCCTGTTTCATTAGTAATAATATGAGAAATTAGTCCAAATCCTGGTAAAATTAAAATATAAACTTCTGGGTGGCCAAAGAATCAAAATAAATGTTGATAAAGAATTGGGTCTCCTCCTCCAGTGGGGTCAAAAAAAGTTGTATTTAGATTTCGATCTGTTAATAATATTGTGATTGCTCCAGCTAATACAGGTAAAGATAATAATAAAAGAATAGCTGTAATTAAAATTGATCAAGCAAATAATGGTAAAAAATTTAATGAGTGGGTTTTGATATGTATATTTATAATTGTTACAATAAAATTGATGGCTCCTATAATTGATGAAATTCCTGCAATATGTAAAGAAAAAATTCTTAAATCAATAGAAGGTGAATTATGCCCTAAAATTGAAGATAGAGGGGGGTATAAGGTTCATCCTGTTCCTACTCCTATACCAATAATGTTTCTAGATAATAATAAAAAAAGTGATGGTGGTAATAATCAGAATCTTATATTATTTATTCGTGGAAAGGCTATATCTGGAATTCCTAATATTAGAGGGATTAATCAATTTCCAAATCCTCCAATTATGAAAGGTATAACTATGAAAAAAATTATAATAAAAGCATGACTAGTAATAATTGAATTATAAATTTGATCATTATTAATAAATGATCCTGGGATTCTTAATTCTAATCGGATTAATATACTTAATGAGGCTCCTAAAGTTCCTGCTCATAATCCGAAAATAAAATATAAAGTTCCAATATCTTTATGATTGGTTGAATAAAATCATTTTGTCATTAAAATTTTATAGTTTATTAAAAATATTAAATTGCAAATTTAAAGAAAATTTTAAAATATTTAAGATTTATTAAAATTTATATAATATATATATATATATTTAACTTTGAAGGTTAATAGATTAATTATCTTAAAATCTTTAAATTAAAAATTGGTAGATTAAAAATATAATGTTAAAAGTTAAAATTATAATTAAAATTCTTCTAAAAAAATTATTATTTAATTTTAATGGTATAATTCAAATTTTATTTTTAATTAATAAAATAAAATTTATTTTAATTACAATAGATATATAAAAAATTAATGTAATAACTGATAAAATAGAAAATGTAATAATTATTAGTTTATGATTATTTAATAAAATAATTTTTATAGAATTTAATTTAATTAAAAATGTTAAAAAAGGGGGTAATGCTCTTAAAATTAATGTATTTATAGATAGTATAATATTAATAAATTTATGATTAAATAAATTAATTTTTGTTAATTGATTAATTTTATTAATGTTAAATTTATTTATTATTAAGCAAAAAAATATTATTGAGATTGAATAAATAAAAAAATATAAATAAAATATAGATTGATCAATAGATATAATAAATAATATTCATCTTGAATGATTAATAGATGAATATGTTAAAATTTTTTTTATATTTAATTCTTTAATTCTTATAATTGAGGAAAATATTGATGAAAATATAACTGTTAAATAAATTCAATAAATTAAGTTTAAATTAGAATTATTAAAATTAAAAATTGAATTTAAAATTAATATTGGGATTAATTTTTGAGTGGTAGATATAAATAAAATTAAAATTCAATTTAATTTTATATTAATTAATGGTATTCAAATAAAAAATGGGAATATTCTTAATTTTATTGAAAAAATTATTATAATAATAATATTAATTAATGTATTATTAAATAGATAATTTTTGATGATTAAAAATATAATTAATATTAATCTTGAAATTGATTGAATAATAAAATAATTAAATGAGGTTATTCTATTTTTAGATTGAATTCTAATAAATAAAATTATTAATAATGTATTAATTTCTATTATAATTCAAAGTTGAATAAAATTAGTAATAAATATTGAATATAAAGAAATAATAATTATAATGTTTATTAAATATATATATTTATTTTTGAATAAATTTATTTTATTAAGATTAATTTTGTTTGAGTGGAAGATTATATAAAATAAAAGATTTATATATTTAGGGTATGAACCTACTAGCTTGGAATTTAGCTTATTTATATTTTATATTTGATAATTATTTTATCTCTAAAAATATCAAAAATTTTTATGCTTATTACATTAAAATATATTTATATATTAAAATAATGAAGATAATTTAAATTATATAATTTATTCTATCAAAATAATCCTTTTTCAGGCACATCATT